CTATTTTTTATCACATACACTATGTTGACATAGTGCCCCAAAAAGAAACCAAAAAGAAAATGAAGTCTTTTCTTGAAAAAGGTAATTTTTACTAATTTTTTGTTTTTGTAATGTAATAATAATAAGAAAAGCAAGATTCTGATTCCTTCATTACCAAAAATTTTTGGTATTTTTGGTCATATCCATTATTTGGTATTGTGGGGTCTTTAGAAAGTCCTTGTTTACTGGAAGGTCAGAACGAGGAAATAAGTTGATCAAAATTTATCACCGTGCGATTATTCAATATAATACAAGAACAAGAATTTCTATTTTCGAATGGAGGGTTCATAATGTAAAATTTATAAGATCTTATAAATTTTTAGAAAATTTGTTTCGTAAAAATCATGAATTTTTCGGAGCATTAAAGATTTTATCGAAAACTTACAGCAGCTTGCCAAACAAAGGCTAAGAGCAAAAATAGTACAGGTATGACAGGCATAACATCTACGATAGGATTGAAAAAGGCATAAGCCTCGGGCAATTTGCCGAAGAAAAAACTACTCGAAGAAAGGGTAGAATTAAGACAGATACAGATTAAACTAAAGATATTAAGCATAACAAACATTTCATTCTTGTAGATTAGAAAATTAGATTTTGATTGAGTTCTTTTTATGAGGGAAAAATTAAAAGGTAGGTCAAAAAACCCTCTTGTTCTTCGAGCGCTCTCAAATCAAAAATCTTCCCTTTCATTCTCAAATGAGAATACAAGGAATTTTAGTTTCATACAATATCTTAATTTAATTTTATGGAATGATCAATCATTTTTTTCTATATTTTCATGTGTTGAATCCTAATAGTAATATATTTCATATATATTTGAATTGGGATTGACGAACGACTAATACTAATATTAGTCTTTATTAGTATTAAAGAGAAATTCGAAATCGAAATGGGGCGTGGCCAAGTGGTAAGGCAACGGGTTTTGGTCCCGTTATTCGGAGGTTCGAATCCTTCCGTCCCAGAGCGTCTACATGAGAAAGGAAAGATTCTTCTCTTTAACAAATTTCTCTTTAAGTTTGGAAATTTTTTTCTTTAATCTTGGATATAGTGTCACCTTTTGTTCTGATTTTTCTATAAAAATAAAACTTTTTTCATTTAGTTTTTCACAAATGCGATTGAGTGTACGGGTAAAAATAAAGATATTTCATTGAATTCTAAATTCAAAACAATTTTTGGGTATATCATTAAGAGACTACTATTTTAATAGTCATATTGAAGTAAGTTACTTAGGAAAACTCTTTTTTCCATGAAATCTGAATTCTCGTATTATGTGATTCATTATGGAATTCTGAATTGAAAGAGAAAAAGAGATCCTTTTCTATTTCATACTCATGAAAACAAAAATTCTTTTTTTTATGAATCCGGGTACTCGAAGAAATTTGAAAAATATATATTATAAATATAGAGAAACTTATGACTTTTTCGAATTATTGGAATAGCTTATATTTTGTTAATAACTGATTTTATTCCGGAATTGGAAAATCCATAGGGCTGTTCTTTTTAGATTTAGAGTTTATTTGTCCGAGAAGAATTTTTTCCATAATTTAACATAACATCCCGAATGATCTGTTGAAGATTTTAATTCGATTTAAGGAAATGGATTCACTTTTCTTTTTTCTTTTTTAGAAATTTCTTTCACCCAGAGGGGCGAAATAACTTAAATCCTTTATAATATAAGACTTTTTCCAGATAATTATTTACCTTTCCCTAGATACATACATAAAAAATATTTTGTATCATTGAGCCAATGACTATTCATGATTCCATATCGAATCAATTGCATACCGTTTCAAAATAAAATTTAAAATGAGAGGAGTGTTATGGTAAAACTTCGTTTAAAACGATGTGGTAGAAAGCAACGTGCGACTTGAAGGACATAATTCACTGTGGATTCTTACATCCGCCATTTTCTATAGGAATGAAGATGCTCTGGAATCGACATAGTTTGTTCTGTTCCTATTAGGAACCCAATTTGTATTGGGTTGGTAAATAGGAATAATACATGATGAAGCTCGAGCAAAACGTATTGATTCATTTATCGGGGGGGCGAATCTAGGGTTAGTAACAATTAATAAATTAGACTACTTTGTTAAGTATATCCTCAATATAGAAATTAAAATTTTAAATTACAGGATTCAAATCCCAACAAGTTTGAAATAAAATAAATAACATTTTTTATATTACAAGGGAAAAAATCGTTCATATTATCTTTCCATAGATAGAAGGAAATAACAAAAAACAAAAGGTATGTTGCTGCCGTTTTGAAAAAGGGGATAAGGATCACCGAAGTAATGTCTAAACCTAATGATTTTAAAAAGTAAAGAGAAAGAATTCCGGAACAAGGAAACACTATTTTAAATTGTCTCAATACTTTTTTTTTAGTATAATGATGGAGACTAAAAAAAGATTAGAGACGAAACAAACAAAAGAGGTTAGAGACGATTCAAGAAATACCTAAGGATTTACCTTCGGATTTTTTCAGAATTACCCAACTTGAGTTATGAGTACGAATGATATTTCGTTTTTTTTTTCTTTTTTTATGTTTTATGTAAGTAAGAACAGAAAAACTTAAATCATAGTCTAAGTCATAAATTTTTTTATATATTTTACATTATATACAGAAATATTAGAATCATTTTTTCTCGAGCCGTATGAGGAGAAACCCTCTTATACGTTACGTTTCTAGGGGGGGTTATTTATCTATATCTATCCCAATGAGCGATCTATCGAATTGTTTCAATTGATGTTCAATCCCGACGAGAAGGAAGAGATCTTCGAAAGGTGGGTTTTTATGATCCAATGAAAAATCAAACTTATTTAAACGTTCCTGCTATTCGTTATTTCCTTGAAAAAGGTGCTCAACCTACAGGAACTGTTCATGATATTTTAAGAAAAGCAGAATTTTAAAAAGAATTCATAAAATAAAAAATTAGAAAAAAGAAAGGTAACTAGTATAAATTTGTGTGGTAATTATTTACTCACAATTGCTTTTTTCTTGTTCTATATTATGTTTTATATTTTCCATATTTATTGTTCAATACCAACACAAATCCTTATTTTATTTCATTTTTTTTTTTTATTTCATTTTTTTCTCAACAATTTATTCATATTGACAATGGTGTGTCGAACAAATATAATTCGATCGTAGATAAATAGATCTGTTTATTTCGATCCTTATTTATTTATGGGTTTTTCCTTTACTTCATTCAAATTATGGGTTTGCCAAATTTACTATTTGTTATATAAGATATATTTTTTTAACGAAAAAAAAAAAAATTTCTATTTTATAAAAAAGTGGGGAGGTCTTTTAATGTAAATTTTTACATTTTTTTATCTGTCTTTAATTTAATCCAATCTACTTTGCTATTTTGTTTAATTGATCATCTAATCTTTCTTCTTTTGAATTCCAAATTCAATGTTTTTACGTAGTTGTATAGTTCAATTCTATTTTTTCCACTTATATATACATATTTATCTGGGTTGCTAACTCAATGGTAGAGTACTCGGCTTTTAAGTGCGATTATGGTTTTTTACACATTTGAATGAAGTAACGAATTCGTCCAGACTTTTGGTAGAGTCTATAAGACCACGACTGATCCTGAAAGGTAATGGATGGAAAAAACCGCATGTCGTAATAAAATAATAAGAAAAAATTGAATTTTCATTTTTCAATTTATTATTTTTCTTATTTTTATTTTATTTTAAGAAATTCACAATTAGAGTTTGGTCTAGTGAATAAATGGATAGAGCTCTATGGCTCTAATTCTGGTAAAAATAAAAAAAAAGAAACGAGCTTTTATTCTTAATTTTAATAATTTCCCGATCTAATTAAACGTTAAAAATAACTTAGTGCCTGATGTGGGGAAGGGATCTCCTGTAAATGGACCTTTGATTCTTTATTTTAAGAAAAAAAAAATCCTACCTATTTTCTATTATGGATTGGAAACTAATGTGTAGAAGAAATAGTATACTGACAAAAAAAATTTCCAAAGTCAAAAGAGCGATCGGGTTGCAAAAATAAAAGATTTTTTATCCTCTGATAATTTATTTAATAGAACGAAGATAAATCTATTGGATAGTAGAAGGGGAGAGGAAAAAGATCTGTTCATTGGACTCTGTATTTCCGGGGTATATATTTTTTTTTTCATACATGATACATACTCTGTTCTGACCGTATTGCACTATGTATAATTTGATAATACAAGAAATACCTATTGTTTCTGGTTCAAGTAGAAATTGAAGTCAATGGAAGAATTACAAGGATATTTAGAAAAAGGTAGATCTTGGCAACAATATTTCCTATATCCGTTACTCTTTCAGGAGTATATTTATGCACTTGCTCATGATCATGGTTTAAATGGTTTGATTTTTTATGAACCCATAAAAGTCTTTGGTTATGATAATAAATCTAGTTTATCACTTGTAAAACGTTTAATTATTCGAATCTATCAAAAGAATTCTTTGATTTCTTCGGTTAATTATTCTAACCAAAATTTATTTATTGGTCACACTCACAACATTTTTTTTTATTCTCATTTTTATTCTCAAATTATATCAGAAAGTTTTGCAATTATTGTGGAAATTCCATTTTCCTTGCGATTAGTATCTTATTTAGAAAAAAAAGAAATACCAAAATATCATAATTTACGATCAATTCATTCAATTTTTCCTTTTTTAGAGGACAAATTATTGCATTTAAATTATGTTTTAGATATACTAATACCTCATCCTATCCATATGGAAATCTTGGTTCAAATCCTTCAGTGCGGGATTCAAGATGTTCCCTTTTTACACTTATTGCAATTCTTTCTTCACGAATACCATAATTGGAATAATCTCTCCATTACTCAGAAGAAATCTATTTATGTTTTTTCGAAAGAAAATAAAAGATTCTTTTGGTTCCTATATAATTCTTATGTATTTGAGTACGAAATTTTATTAGTGCTTATTCGTAAACAATC